AATCGATGAGTAGAAATGGTTCTAAATAGTACGAATACTACCATACACATAGAATACAGGGGGCACAAGGCCTACTCTCGGTCCGTAGAGTAACTGTAGCTGTTTCAATTAGAGTCCACCTACGTGGGAGACAGAAGGATTCTACAAACAAGGGTTTACAAACGGGAAGGCAACGAAAGCCTTTTCGCGATTCGCCGACAATGATAGAGTTTCTGTAAAGGGGGCATGGACCTTATAAGTCCTGGTCTTAAGCTTTAATGGGCCCTCAGGGAGAGAAGGGTGCTCGTAGATCAGAGTAAGCTAAGTTCCGGTAAGCAACCCCTCAGTCGTTTGGAGAGAAGGCGAAAGTGGGTCCGTTAGTTGATTCGTTGGAAGAGAAAGGTGCTAGCCCTATGTTAGAAAGCAAAGTCCCAGAAGTAAGGCAAAGCCTGGTCCAAGAGACGTAGGTGCCTAGAACGAAGACAAGTCTGGGGTTTGACAGCCGCCGGCGAAGGATTTGTTGAGGAAGATGATGTGTAGAGATGTTTCTAGGAGACTATCTGCAGAGGAAGCACTTAGACACCCATGGATCTTGAGTGGTGGAGAAGCAAATCCAATGGACTGATTCTGACCCCAAGAAACTTCAAGAGAAGCATTCAAAAGGATGCAACCAAGTATACAAGTCCTAGCCAATGTATGTATGTAATAGGTTTGAGAAGACCCTTTTTGAAGCTAGGTAGCTGAGGAAGGGTTGTTCTTTGTAGTTTTAATTAATTAGTACTTTTTTTGTAATGAAATTGTAAATAGAATGGGTTTGAGGATACTAATCAAACATCAGTTCTTACTTCTTGACAATACTAATCAAACATAGTAATTAACTCAATAATAGCATACTAATCAAACATAGTAATTAACTTAATGATAGCATACGTACTAATCAAACATAAGATCTTAACAATACTAATCAACATCAGTTCTTGACAGTACTAATCAAACATCTCACTTCTTAACATGCAGTAGTAATTAAACATAAACCATAGTAGTTCTTAACTAATTAATTTATGACCAAGTAATCTACTTGCCAAATAGAATGTTGAAGACATTCTTAACAATACGTCCCTTCCTTCCCTTGAGAACCTCCCTTACTTGATTCTCCTCCGCCACAAAACCCTTCCGCTTCATCTCCTCGAAAGACCTCCTCCCCTCCGCCACCTTCTCCCGACGAGCAAACGCCTTAAACACAGCTGTGTACGCCACTGCATCGGGACGCAACGCCATGTCCATCATCTCCATCAGATACTTCTTCGCATCTTCAAGAAACTTCACGTCCGGATCATCCGCCATCGCCTTGATGAGAATCCTGTAAGTGTAGCTGTTAGGGCGGATCCCGTAGTTCAACATGCGCCGGTACACCTTGAGAACATCCCTCGTCCTTCCGGCGCTGGCGTACTCCTCCATGACGCCGGTGTAGATCAGGCATGAAACCCTGGTTGAAATGAGCTTTCATCTCCGTAGACTCGAACTCGTGGCCTTTTGTGAATAGAGCGTTGTACATCTTGACGACATTGTTGAGGATGCCTTCGGAGGTCTCCACCATCTGGAAGACTTGTTGCAAGTCCGTCGGGTCCTCCGGGCCCACGGTAAGCGGTTCGGGGTCGGAGCTGTAAGGACGAGCAGGGAGCTTGGACTTGTCGACTAGGAAGGTGCCTGTTTTGGTCTCCTCGTCGACTTGGAGCTTGGCAGTGCCCAAGGTGAGTATAGGCTTGTTGTCGTCGACTTTTGCGCCTGAGCTGCCAGCGGTGGTGAAGTTAACCTTGAATGAGTTGACTCTCATCTTACTCATGATGGTGGTGATGTTGGGTGAATCGTTGCAGCTAGCTAGCAGGTACTAACTTCTCAGTGTTCTCACAGTGGTTTGGTAAAGTGAGGAAGATGGAGAAGGAGAATCAGATTCTCTTATGGAAGAAAAAGCAGAAAGAGTCAAGTCTAGTCAGCGGAGGCAGTGAAAGAAATTATGATAGCTTGTTACGGTGGAGTTAAATGGAGCAGGTTTCCATGTTTGTGAAAAAGCTTTAGCCATTGTAGAAAGGGGAACAGGTCTGTCATTTGAAATAGGAAGTATAATGGAAGCCCTTACACGTAGTATTTTTTGCATATAATTGAAACCATTGAAGGACAAAAGTTAGAGATAGATATATTGATTACACACCGGTGATTGGTCGCTACTACATAACTAAGGCTGCACATTTCAGTCTCCACCGAACCAAAGTGTGCCGATCAATGCTGATGGTTAATTTCACTTATGCTTTGGTCATAAGTCCGAGCACTTCCTTTGTCATATATGATATGTTCTCTTCGTTTTTTATTTTTGTTTTTTAAGATGTTAGGTTCTTTTATTTCTACAATGGAAAAAATGAAGACTTATTAAACATGAGAATCAGAGAATGAGATTGGTTATTTGGTCATACACTTATATAAGTATATAACGGTTACATTGAAGCATCTTCCAAACGTCACATAGCCCAGTATTAAGGACGTCATTGTCTTTACGAGAGAGGTGAGGCATCACATCGAATCATTGTCCTGTCGTGTCTTTCTTTGTGTCTACTATGGTGATGGGTATGGTATACATACCCTTTGTGTTAGCCATTAGACAAAGAATGTGATCTCGTACTACAAGCTGTGATCTCTATCTTGTGAAGGAGAGAAAAAACTTCTGTGTGAACCTTGTGAAAACTTCTGTGAAGACAATAATTGTATTGTAGTGAGACTATCCATTGGTATAGAACTAAAGGTTTGAACATGGCAGCTGAAGCAGTTTGAAATTCTAATTTGAAAATAAGCCTAACTTGGCATTCGACTATCCATGTGTTCAAACAAACGAACATGTCATAGCTCACATTGTAATGATCCAGCGGAACAAATCATCATTTCTGGGCACAAAAACAGAAATTGTTCATAATTTTGGTCTGTTCTAGCTAGTGAACAAGTTCATAGCAATCACATTTCCAAATCCAAACAACACATGTTCATAGTAGCAGTCTCAAACAACACAAAAGTAATCTCCGGCCTCAATGCCATTTCCATTACATTACAACTTTCAGCAAACACAACCAAACCAGCAATCAAATCTACTTTCCAAACAGAATGTTGATGACACTTCTAACTACAGCTCCCCTCCTACCCTTGAGCACCTCCCTCACCGCCTTCTCGTCCGCCACAAACCCCTTCCCTTTCATCTCCTCCAGCAACTCCCTCGCCTCCTCCGCCTTCTCCTCCGCCGCCAAGGCCTCAAACACTGCCACATACGTCCCGGCATTAGGCCTTATTCCCTTCCCCAGGAGCTTGTTCCTCCTTTCTGCTTTTTGTTAAGTTGTTGCCAAACAATAAAAAAATGAAATTTTACCAGTATGTAAAAAAACCTTTGAATTCATTAATGAAACAAAAAAATATCTTAAGTAAAAAAAACTCTTAAAAGGAGATATAATTGTTGTATCTTAAACAGTACACATATAGGAGAATCAAAAGGATTAAAATAAAGAAAGATGCATGAGAAACAGCTTTGATGCATTAGATTATCTTTTGTATAAACAGTTTATGTAATTTGAACAGAAAACATACTTTGATCAATTTTCTTATCCTTTCTTCCCTGTAATCACGATCTAATAAAAGATGCAACAGCTGAGACAGAGAGAGTTAAAAGAATTCTGTATTGATGATCCTATATCTGTTCAAAACAATGAGCTATTTAACATGACATTTACTTGTCTACAGTATTGAAGAAACAAAAATGCACCGCATTTACAGTTAGACAGTCATTTTTATCCGCAGAATTCTTAGTACCCAAACCCCGGTCCATATTCAGTGTTTCCATTCCAGAAAAGCAGTGGAGCAGTCAAATCAGAGTGCAGCAGGTTCAGTTTTAGGGGGAACAAGTGAAACATAACATGTTGAGCAAATGACCAGACGTGGGACTTCATCAGCATCCTCCATTCCACAGCAGCGTGTATGCTGCCACACTTCACATATATCACAGGCCCCCATCCTTTCACCGTCATCATCTGTAGCCCCACATTCACATCTCACCATCCAAGTGTCCGATCCCCCTTCGTACCTCAAAGGTGTGTCTAAATCTATCCCATTCCCTCTCACTCCAACCTCTGTACCTGATTGAACTGCTCCGGCAAGTACGTCCATATCATCTGATTCCTCCAAGCCTTTGATTTCCGTCACCACAAACTGTTCAGTCATACAATATGTATCCCTCAGTGCATTCTCAGCTTCCTGCTTTAGCTTTCCAACAGTTGCATTCAGCGGCATTACCACTATCTCACCTGGAGGCAACCAAATACCTTTCACACCTAACCCGGGCTTTTGCCAACAACCTTTCTTTGGGCCAAAGCAATTAACTAACAACTAATCTTGGCCTAACAAGACCTCTAACATCCTCATCTAAGCAAGATAAAATGCAATCAGGTTACGAAGTAAATCTGTGCAGACCCAAACCAATGAGTGACCAAAGTGCGCAAGACCATCTGCAGCAAAGTTACACTCCCTGTAAACATGCTGAATATTACAAACCCAATCTTCATGCCAAAGTCTCTTGCATTCTGACAACAGACCAGCAAGAGGGTGAGAATCTTCCCACTGGCCATTTATGATATGAGATTCACCACAAGAGCAGAGTCAACTTCAGCAATGAGATGGGGAATGTTGAGCTCCCAAGCAATCTTAAGACCAAAATATAAGGCCCAAAGTTCTTCAACAAGAATCTCACCAACACCAAGATTCACAGTAAAACCAGAGATCAAGTCCCGACCAGCATTTCTAATAATCCCACCACCAGCAATGCAGCCTGAATTGCTTAGTCTAGAACCATCCACAGTGAGTTTAAAAGTACCAGAAGGGGGAGGAGTCCAAGATAAGAGAACTTGACTGCCAATGGGTCTCCTAGCAGCAGATTTATTAGCATCCATCCAAGCCTCTAAGAAGTCCAATATAACTGATCGAGGAAAGTGAGGAATAAGGAAGTTACTGTCAAATACCCTACTGGATCCCCACCTCCAAATAAACCAACACACAGTAATGCAGACACTACTCCAACCAAGTTTACTATTTAATTAAACCTTATAACTTGTGTTTAGCAGCAGCCAATCACCAAAACTCATGGAAAAGGAATGCCTAACTTGCCAAGGAATAGAAAATGGACTCCAAATCATCTTAGCATTGGGACAGAGGAGCAATAGATGCTGCAAAGACTCAGTATGGTAATTTCACAGAGGACAAAAAGCATCAGAAGAGAGGTGCCTAATAACCTAACCCTTTGCTGATTAGTCAACAGTTTTCCTTGAGTAAGCAACCAGGTGAAGGTTTTTCACTTAGGTGGCACTTTTTTCTTCCATATAAACTTCCATTGAGAGTCAGGTAATTCAATTCCTCAGTGTCACAGCACAAGTTGAAAGACAGAGAAAAGACCATTGGGAGAATGACCACCAATACACTCCTCTATGCGGCTTTCAGGGAGGGGGAACAAAGCCCCGAAATATAAAGTAACATTTCCATTATGTTCTCCTACCACTTTGTTGGAACTCTGCTCGTCGTCAACCTCGAAATCAACATTACCAGGAGTATTGCAGCAACCGGGACGGACTCCGAGATAGCCTTCTTACCCTGCAGCTGGATAGAGACCTTTGGTTTCTTCAGCTTCCTTTATTCGATCAGAGAGAGAGTCAAAGACTTTCTTACGCATCTCAACCTTGGACATTAGATCTGGCTAGAGAGTTACCTCTGTGAGATTGGCATTCGATCGGTATTCATATTTGTTGAGTTAGTCAGAGAGGTTATAAACACCACGGGTGTCGAGTAAGTAAACTACCATTGTTAACTTCGGTTGTAAGACCGCTGAAAACCCAATCTTCGATTGCCTTGTGTGCTATGACACCTATAGAGTGATTAACGTACCTCTCCGTCGAGCTATTCCATCCCTCTCCCATCTGTCTCTATCTTTCAGTGAGGTCATTCGAAGAGCGAAGCTAGCAGCACATAGAAAAGTAGCACAACTGGATCGGTTTTAGAGCACCTAAAGAATAGAAAGTGACTCCTTCCCCTTTCACAAGTAAATAGATTTGCGCTTAGTTGCTTTTTTTATTGATTTTAATTTCGGGCTATTAGAGGGTTAATTTGCACAGTAAACCCTTCTCGTCGGCATCGAACAAGAAACAACGGGTTCCCTGTCGTCATTCCTCGCGCTCGTGCAGTGACATGTTCTGCAAGAGGCATCACAAGCCTCATAATGACACGCGCTGATCACCATTGACGGTTAGAACAATAGATACGATTTACATTCAATGGGGCACATATGATCATGAAATACCGTTTCTAATGATCATGTTCCATAACTATCCCTCTGTGGCAGGAAGTTTCTTTTTCCAGATCCCGGCCGATTGAGCGTATGGTATCATTCGATCTCTGAATTCAGAATGCGCTGGAAAAAGGAAGCTATCCCAGTCAGTAGAGGTTGAAGCTTTCGAATCATCATATCTGATTGAACGTAAGGTACCATGCTTGTGTGACAAATAATATGATAGCGAATGTGAATAACCAAATAACCAGTATCCCAGTCAGTAGCAAGAGCCAAGAGGCTGGAATCGCAGGTTAAAGTCCTCCTGCCACTATAGAGTGAGCTTTCAAGTAAGCCTTAGGTGTGAGAGGCACCAATCCTGTGTGAGCAGGCGGGAAGAAAGAGCAAGTCGAAAGCCCGGAAGTGCTGTTCCGCCGTGAAGTTGATTTGGATTGAGCGCACGGTCTGAAGTTAGTGAGAGCACATAAGTACCGCGGGGGGCCGCCTAAGGTAGAAGAGACGAAGTCATCCGGAAGCGGTGTTCCTCGACCGGGAGTTGAGAGAACTGCTAAGGTTGTTGGTCCATTGGCGAGGACAAACCTATATTCTGCGGATGTATTTGCCGAAGCGCGTGTCTGGTTAGGCAAAGAGAGCAATTCCAGCTGTTAGTGCAGTGGGGGAAAGAGCAGATAAGGCAGTTTTCCACCGGTCGATGAGCGGTTCGTCAGCATGAGCCGTAGTAACCTTTTGACCAGATCTGAAAGATAGGGCAAGTGCTGCTCCGTCGGCCGATGGGTTTGAGTGCCAGTCATCGGCAACAGCTTATAAGAGCGGGTGTGGTTCCCCCTGTGGTCTGATCTGTATTCCTAGTGCGCCAAAAGCAGCCCTTGATTCATCTGGCGAGAAAAAGAAGGCTGGTATGACATGACAACAGTTGGTACGGCGAGAAGGGGAGCTTCCTGAACCACAATAACTACCATTAGACTTTCGTGTTGTTGGGGTAATGTAGCGAACTTCTGTATATTCTCCTCCCGCGGGGCTTTACACAATCAATTGGATCCGTCACCCGCTTTGTACGAGCCTTGAATCACAGAGAGGAAAGGAGCTCTAGCGATAGAGAACGTGAGGGCTTTCTATGCCCAGGCAAATTAGAAAGCTCGACTTAATGGAGAGGGATAGGAAAAGAGAGAGTAAAGTGAATGGCTGGGTTTTCGATAGGAAAAGAATTCAATACGAGAAAAGAATTCGATTGACGGACCGGCCGGGAGATGCCCTTTTTAGTAACAACATGCACTAGAAAAGAGGTATAGCTCATCTAACAAGAAGTGGGGGTTAAGTAGATCGAATCTTAGCGGAAGTCTTTTTTCCGCTCAAGTCCCATTCATTCTCCGTAGCAATCGTAGTACTCCCGGGTATTGGAAGATGCTATTTGCTTATGACTCGATTCCACCAGTCGATCCTGTCGAGATCCATCTAAATATAAATAGAGAGTCTATTTTCGATTTGACTATCCGTCAAATAAGAAATAGGTCGTACCCACTAGGAGGCCTATCACCAACTATCTTCATAACATAACGGACTATGGAGAGTTTGACTATGCCATAGTAGGGTGGAATCTGGGGCGAATGAACCACTTTTTTAGAACTAGACTACAACTAGACAGAACTAGCCCTAAGATGCGATGGTTCTGCATATGGGCATGCGAAATGCTTTCCTTATTCCCATGAAGTCAGGATTTCTTAGGACCAGTTATTCAGGAAAGAAAGCAAACTCATACTAGCGAGGGCAAACTAGAAGTTAGACTCCCTTAAAGAACTAACAGCGCAGTAAGGGAAGTTAAGCTACCAGCCTTACCCTAAGATCTATCTCTCTACCCAGCTCTGCGCCTAGCATCCAGATTCAGTTAGCTACTTACCTCAGGAAATAGATCCCATTGATTAGGTATTGATTAGCTAGTTACCGTAGTTGGGTTCCGATCTGTCCTTGCTTTCAAGCTTGCTCTCCAGGTGGGTAAGGATATGCTCAACTATTCTCTCTATGCCCTAAGCGTTTAGATGGCCTTACTAAAAGAGATTTCCTCTCTTTCTCTCTTGAACTTGATAGATTGGTAGATAGATGCCATACTGGCTTAGTTAGGTACTTACCCCACGGAGCGGTATTGGATTACAGGAACAGAGCTGGCTCTATCCGGGAAGACGCGGATTGCTAATTGTTGTTGTTGCGGCTTCCGTCTGCTAGGAGAGATAAAACTAGTCAATCCAGGGAAGTCAGAGAGAGCAGACGCAAAGACGAAAGTTTACATCGTCTGACTGCACGAGAAGAAGCCGCTTCGGTCTTTAATGGTTGGCAAAGAACATCCGCCCCAAGCAAGTCAACCATCAGCCTTCAGAAGGGAAGGGTGGGATAGGTATCGATCGGGAAGCGAGGGCGAAGCTACAACCTTTTCCGACAGACTGCTCGAATGGACAGACTCATTAAGAGAAGTGCGACCTCAGCACCGCATCTATCGACCGGGCTAACTGCCCCCCGTTTCCCGATATACTTATTTTGCATGGGCCTATTCCTATCTATAAGTGGAATCCCAACAGTGAACAGGCAGACCGCTGATACCAATCCATTGTCTGAGAGTCCCCAGGGTAAAGGTGGCGCAATCCGGCCACCACTCCAGAAGCTGAACTGTAGTACGGCCCACATCCATGAACTCCTGAGACAAAGCTCGGCGAGCAAGACCCCTAGAAGGGAAAGCAATGAGGAACAAGTTGCCAGGCAACAAACAAAACATCCTGATCCACCAATCCCAATTGGCATCCCAGTACAAACGGAGAGCATCCAAGACTTCCAACTATTCGACCATGTCACATAACGGTTCCGCTATCAGGCAGGACCCCAGACATAAGAGTGCACTAAATCAAAAAGAGAAGCAGAAAGAGACGTCATACTAGAGGGATAAGGTAGGGCCAACTGTTTTCCCAGTTTACAGGCCAAATAAAAAAAGGGTAGTAGGGAGACAACTCCGACACAGGGACACTACCTAGGACACCACTACGAACTAAAGCACTCCTTTCCTGCCCAGGCGGAATCTGGATCAAAACCCTTGTCTTCTCTATCGAGTTCATCCGAGCCGGGAAGAAGGTACGAGTGAGAAGCACCAACTCCAGCAGCCGAAGAAGGTGATTCCTCGTCTCGAAGTGAAGACGAAGTTGAGTAACATTATCTTTCTGATATGGCAAGGATTGCAGCAAGAAAACCGACTTTCAAAGCATTACAATAGGTCCTAGACATTATTCCATCCGCCCTGTAGGCATAGAAGCGAAAGATGATAGGAGATAATCTAGTCGTCCTTTGAAGTCTTCTTCCTTGCCCTTCAGGTTCCCTAAGTCATTAGCTGAAGAAGTCCCGTCAATGGATAAGAGCAGGTAAAGCCACGAGCAAGCTTTATCTAAATCTGCTAACTCCTAGCTTTTGTTCCTAGCCATTATTGCCTCCAGGGAAAAGACCTATAGTCACATAAGCGAAAGATTCTTTCCTCTCATCTAGTGGAACGGGGCCTTAACCTGTTATTATTCTTGAATGGACTGATTTCGGAGGGAATGCTTCAGAGCTAAGAAGAATTTGTAAGGGATCGGGCAGATGAAACACTACTTCTTTGGGAGTTATCCCTTGTTACCCCCTTCGATCGGTCGGGAAGGAGACTTGGACCGCTACTTACTTAGAATGAAGGGAAAGGAGGGAGACTGAAAAAGACGGGAGGTCCGTATCTCATTCTTATGATTGGTCGCTTCGCTAAGAATGACTTAGGGTCTAAGTCTGGGTAACATCCCCTATCTAATAGAAGAAGTTAAGAGTGAAACGCTACGTGCCCTTACCTCTTCTTATACAGAAAAGGAAGATTCGATAGGACCAAAAAGGCCTAAGTTCGCGATAGGCCGCGTGTAAAACAAAAAAACCTACCATGAGCCAGACCACCAAGATGCTTCAAGCCGGGTGCTTTTTAGCCACCAACAGCTTGTGTTTCCGTTCCCTGGATGAGATCAAGGATTCTTTCCATCGGATTAGTAACAGTCCGTTCTCCAAAGGACTCACTCAAAAGGGCAAAAGCATGACTTCCTTAAGGATAGAGACCAGGGGGGAATTAAGGTCAGTTGCTTCGAGTTCAAATAGCAACTTCCTGTTTTGATATCTAGAATCTCATTCAATCAAAGTCCTCAAATCGAAAGGAAGTAGTCCCTTCGTGAGCTTTCAGTGCGTAAAGGTTAGTTCAAAGCACGAAAGCACACCTCCCTCACTTCGTACTTCGTGGGCAGGGGAGGTAAACTATCTTTACTAACCCCGGGTTCCGTTAGAGTTTAATACTTGCTCATGCGTGGACTGTTCTTTTCCCTGAGGAGGACTGCTTACAGAGTTAGATGAATAGTAAGGCTTATGCCGAAGTGCACCGACTCCTTTCTTCACTCGAAAAGGGGGAGACCTGTTCTCTAAGTCAGTGGCCGGCTTCGATACTGCTTTCTTTACCTTCCCCGGGCTAGGAAGTCTATTCCCAGCTGTTCTGCCAGATTCTATAAACCTGGGATTTTTCATTAAACATCAATTTCCCTTCATAAGCCTACGATCTAAAGTTTCATTTTGCATGCGCATATAGATGCAAAATCTGTGATTGGGATTTCCCTTCATACGACGGAGATGCAAAGTGAAAAAGTTCATTTCATATAGCTGTGAAATCAGTGAATTTATTTTTAGCCCTAACAAGCTCTTTAAAAATGAGAAAAGGTTATCTCATATAGCTGACAAATGATAGATTTGGTTGAACTATCTAGAGTCCCGTTCTTCGGTTGATTTACTTGATTGGCCAGTCGAGCACAAACTCTTAAGAATGGTCGTGAGCGGGAGTCGAACCCACATCTCCGGGCAAAAGACAGACCCGGCGAATTACCTCTATTCCTACACGAGTAACGCGGTTCAGCCACTAAACCCATTCTAGAAGGCCTAGTCCGCGGGCAGAATCGGATGCCAGCCGGGGGACGGATCAGTCCTCATACAACCTCTCTTACAGATATTGAGCCACCCTTTCCCCTTTTCATAATAATAAGGTAAGCATCCAGCTCTTGATCCAGAGCTACTGCTTCAACAATCCACTGAGCTCAGGAAGTCAGGTTAAGACGTCGACTTATACAGGGTCTTGCCCGAGGAGATGAAAAAGAATTCCTGTCTTTAGAAGTAAATCCCACTAAACTACACTTGTACGCTGGACATGAAAAGTAGAGGCAAGCGGAGTCAAAGGCCTCACCTCAACAGGATAGAGGCTGCTCCTGGAAGCGGAAGAAGAAGTCCAGTATTGAACGGCAGGACTTGAAGCAGACCGGACACTCTCGCCTCACATGCTAATCTTCCGGTCCACTGATCTACTGCATCGGAGAGCGTATCGCCTTACTATTAATTCTCTGACCCAGACTTGGTATCCATGTTAGGAAGTAAAAAAGACTCCTTGCCGCTGCACTAATTTCGTTCATCAGTCAGAAAAAGTCGGGATTCGATCTCTCTTCACTGCGCCTACCTATCCCCAATCACACAGGAATCTTCGCTTGGCCGCCTACCAATGATGTCTTTCACTTTCAGACAATTCCTCGCGCATCAAAAAACTTCTAGTAAAGCGACCAGGGACCCACTGCCCACTTCCCTTTCCCCGCCCCATTTAAGGGGCGGGCCTCGTTCTTATTGAAGATACCCCTATAATAAGACTACACCCCCAACCCCACCTACGCACAAACGGACTACCTATGAAATTTAATTGTACCCATTGCCTCAAAAAAGGCCTTTCCGGCCATTCCCATGTATGTATTCTTAAGAAATGCTGCGTTAGTACCATCTGCGTGTAACCCTCCTAACACTTTGTAATTTCCTCCACCACCATTAGCCAAAATGAGCTCTCGGGGGAACCCAGTTCCTCTTCTTTTTCCCACCTGCGTATTTGCCGTAAGCGCCTATCAACGTCGAGAGTATCAAGGTGGTTCTCCAGGAGTGTGGATATGCTCTTTTTTTGTTCCGCCGGCGAGCCCGGCAACCCCATCCCGAATAAGGCGCCCTTTTCAACAGCCTTTTCGGCTAGCGCATTTTGTTCTTCCGTAATACGGGACAATTTTTTGTCCATGGCCCGCAAGAGGCGCTCGTCCGGCTCGCCGGTCCAACAATCCGATGGGCCAGCAGCCTCCGCTCGCTGCGGACGACTCACAAATGCAACCACTATTGGAATCAAAATTCCGGAGCCCGGCAGAAAGAAAATTGCGATTTGCCGGCCGGTCCAAAGAACGAAACGAGTCAAAATGGTCTTCCAAAGTGCAAGACTCTTCTTGTCATTTCTCATTCTCGAAAAATCAGAACAAAATACTAAACTAAAAATGTTGAGGCAGAATACCATTTCAGGTTTCTCTTTTAATAGTGTTAAAGCAGCTTTAATCTTTAGGAAAAGCCATCTTGTTTTATCTTTAGTTCTTTCTGACACATGTAGAATAATATCTATATAGATAGATAGATAAATGAACAACCAATAGAGAGCACCCAATAGATTTAAAGATATAAGGTCAGTCAAATCCAAGGACCATGCTGCTCCCGCCAAAGCTAGAAAAGCTGCAAGAATAGCTGATCCAGTCCCGAAGACTCGCTGCCAGCGTACTACTTCTGATTGTAAGGCATTACCACTAGATAACTGAAAACTGGAATTAGATCTTGGAAATGATCGACTCAAATAGATGCTCATCGTAAACTTTTGACTGTTAGATTCTTGCTGAATAGCCTGGATTCTACCGTCGAGAGTCATTTTGAAAGTATCCCCTAAACTCTTACGACTAAAGATAATAAAGCCTATAAAACAAAGAGCTACTATCATTTCTTCATTATAGATTGAGATCTTCTTCGAACTTAACGCACAAATAGATGGAATTGCAGCAAATAGCATCTTTCTAGTCGTGGAAGTAAATCTCATTATGAAAGCTTATCTCTATCCTTTCAGCAACCGAACGGGAAGACTTTCGAATCGGATGCGCTCGCACCCTGCCAACCAAGTAAAAAGAAAAAAGAGGTATGTGTTGGAGTTCCGAGCAGATCCTTATATGTATGAATCAACACGGGAAGTGGTTGATTGTTATTGAATTCCATAAGGTTCTCTGTAATTTGACTCACTGTCCAACCGTCGGGGATCTGTATCCCGTCCTTTTGTAATATGTTGGAAATGCCTTCATCGATAGTAGATTTCAGTCGAATAGCTGCTCTTTCTTGGAGAGCGTGATCGTTACTTTCGTTAATTTCTTGAAAGAGGTCGACACTCAAGTCGACAATGAGCTTTTTCTTAAGGGTCATAATACCATTATTTATCGAGTTAAGTCCGCTTCTTGCTCTAAACAAATAAGAAAGACTTGTAAGACATCGCTGGTTGGTCCAACCAAGAAAGACATGGGAATCTCACATTGGGCATTGCTTGAGCTAAGTCAAGCCTTTTTCTGAGTTAAGTAAAGACTGACTACCTATAAAGATCCCTCACTGCACACTTTCTATATCCATATGGATTGTGAACAGTGAGTTGGGGTGCTTTCTTGTCAGCCGTTGGGACCTCCGCTGTTGTCCTTTGATGAATAGGAACGGATCTGATGACAATGCGGATAGGAACGGATGCAATTACACCTTCCATATTTTGATTTCTATCAATTTATTTTCGACTTCCTTGGATCACATTCTATATCTTTTTAGATAAAGCTTATCCAAGTAGCTTTTTACGGCTTCAATAGCGAGACGAGTTTCTTAGCCACCGGTGACCGGCTCAATGAGCACCTTTGGGCGATGGTTTCTCGATCCTCTCTCTGACTTTAGATAGCCACACTGACTATCTACGCAATTATGAGAGAGTTATTTTATTAGGTGGCGACTCCCTTTCTTCTCCGTATCTTTTTAATTCCAAGGGACTCAATCAAGATTGTAGACGGGAGGTGAAGGGATAATGAGAGGTTGTTGTGCAGGTTGCTTGCTATAGGGCATGTTCCACTTCTAAGACCAGTGTCGCATCAGGCTTGCTTGTCCTTTCAAGCGAAACAGCATATGGCTTGGATCGCTCTTACCCAATGAATAAAGAGGTTGCTAGCAGCGGCATCTCAGATTAGTTGCCTCTACTCACCCCTTTCCCCCCTGACCGAAGCCACCCGAACCAGGCCACTTTAAATATATAATTTAAAAATCACTAACTTTTTTTTTTTTTACTTCGTAGGCCCAACCACGCAACCCGTAAGCATCCTTAGCCCCGCCGATCTTTACCTCAAATGAACTTATACTTAGGGCGGTGACTAAACCCAAGAATCAAGGGAGGTCCTTCCTGAAAATCTCAATTTGCTTTTCTCTTTACTGTTTGTTATGTCTGCTCTGCTTTTTTGCCGGACGCTTCTCGGTCATCAGGCACTCCTTACACCCCCTATTCTAACCGTCTGCATATAAAAGATACCCTGTAGTTCTTGACGAAGCTTGCGGCGTGTTGGCAGGCCCACCGGAAGAGGTTAGATGCAGCTTTACTAAGTATACTCTTAAGCCGGGATAAGTTTCCGTTCATTGGATCCCTCCGGAATCCTAATGTCCGACACGTCTATCCTCTGAAGATTGCATATGCCGGATCCTTTATCGTCACTGAAGCCTGCAACCGAGCATACTTTTCAACGAGCGGACAGAGGCAGTCATTACAGTGATCCGTCCTTGTGTTTCATATCTTCCTGGAAGAATAGTGAAGAACGTTTTTAGCCTGTCAACCAGCTATAGGAAACGGAAACTTTCTAGGTGTGGGTTCCAACCTGACGACAATTGTCTGGGGACCCTCTCTCTCCTCGTTTTTTTCTCTGTAAACCGAAGATCCACAAGTATAGCTGGGAACTTGGGATATCTCCAATCAATCCCGTCTTGTGCTTACAGTCGGCTACCATCCTGGCTAGGGGTCATTTCGACCTTGTTCCTTTAAGTGGATCTTACCAATTCTACCGGACGCGCCTGGATTCGTAAAAGTAAAGTGTAGCGAAACCTGGTACCATCCATCATTGTCTTTGGTGCGCAAGGACCCACTTCGATAGGCCCTCTAGCTTTTTTAAGCTAAAGGGGTCCTCATAGTATCCCAATCCACCAGGTTGGGTTTGCTATTAACGGCTGCTGAGGTGTAAGTATAGTTTGAAGGAAGAGGCAAGAAAACCACTTCATCCCTAATTTTGACTCAAAATGAAACCTATCCGTTGGTTTCCTGGAGAAAGATCTTTTATCTGGAGGCAGTCGCTAGGCTGTCTCAATTTGCTCTTTTTTTCAGAGCAGCAGTTTAAATAAAGCCTTCAACTAAACTAGCGACTTTGGATATTAAACCTCGACGGTGTTCCCGTAAGAACCTTACTTTTCAGACTGCCATAGACGAGAAATTGTCTGTAATCAGCACACTCAGATCCCACCAATAACTTGCTCTCGGAATAACCACATTTCTCGGACTGTAAGCGCTCACTAACTATATTAGAAGTGGAGTCAGGCTATTTTAGTAGCTAGTAAAAGAGGACATCAGACCTGTAACAAGAAGTCGAATCTGCTTGTTGCTATCATCCTGCCCGCTATTCCTTACATAACTGGGGGCAGCCCTTTTCTTTAGTAACTTGCTTTAGTCGCTAGATAATTGCATTCCCGGATCGCTATTCCTGACGTTAGGAGGGCCGGGGAGAGAAGAAGATGTACATGAAAGCAGTAGTCCGCATGGGACAAAGAGGAGAAGAAGTAAGCCAAGTAAGCAGCACGGGAGCAAGCAAGAGAGAGCAAAAAAAAACGAGGCCGGGCCTCGCCCTAAACGAATGAGGAGAGGGGTATCCATCAACTCTTGGTACACTCCCGCCGCTAGTCAATCGTGAGTTCCTTGTCTTGTAGTTGATGAACTCGAGCAAAAGCAAATCATGAGCCCAGGCCAAGCATAACGAGGTATGGTATAAGTGAAAAAGACTGGTCGCTTCTTTAATACGTGGATGATTCCTTTAGTACTAGTAGAGTCTCTGGTCAGTAGAGCAAAGTTGGTCTGGTAGCTTCTTTCCGGAACTACAAACTGCAGCTACCAGGAACAGTTGTTGGTTCCTCCTACTGGTGAGTGGTTCCGGAGTCATCCATGTTGCTAATCTTCCGAGAAAGAGAAGGAGAAGTCCTATTGGAATTCAATAAGTTTGTTGGAGCTTTTGTCAAAAAAAAGAATAATACCAGTGGAATGACAGTCATGGATTAAGTATATAGTTATGGGATAACTTCTACGAGTTACCATTCTTAATATCGGTCTGGGCTTCGCTTTCCCTGAGAAAAAGCCCGCTGAGTGAAAACCGTCCCAATACGAAAAGACCAAAGTACCCACCCAGTAAAGAGAGGGGTTAACAAACAACCGGCAGTTCCTTTCCGGAGCCGGCAAACAACCAAGGGATCCCTCATGCGGGACGCACAACCAGAGCAATCAAGTCTCATCCCCCAACTACGGTTCCTATTCATTATATCGGTAAAAACATCTAGTATAGTGATCGGGCAGCCAAAAGATCTTAGTTACCAAGCGACCGGCTTTACAGTTCGATTCGAGGGGCCTGGAAATCTAATAGAGTCTCGTCTGGTCCCAGAATCTCAGGCTGGGGTGCGCGCCGATCAGAAACCTCGATCCATCGCTAGGTGTAACTATTGGAATGGTCAAAGCATCACAACAAACAAGGGAAGCTCCGCTTTCGTATTAGTCATGTCAACTAAGTATTTCCTTGGATGCTCTAATCGCTACCTTCATTCAACAGATCACGGTGAACCCGAAGAAAGAATTTGAATAGTCACTCGACCGCGTTCTATGAAAGATTCTCGCGGGAAGGAATGGATATGAGAAAAAATGCTTATCGGACCGAAAGAAACTAGGTCACTTACCTCCCCGACTCAGAGGAGTAGGTCAAGGTGAGGTGCCGGGGCGTCGCCGGAAAGCCGGGGAGAAAGCAATTCTCAACCCTCTGGCCTTTCCCACTATTGAATAGAAGCGAGTGAATAGAAGCTGAGAGTTGAGGCATGAGGATCTTCGTTCTCGTTCGATCATGTAAGTGGATCCCGCGGATCCTTTCTATATATGCCACCTCGTCTCTGTATGACCCTGTTTCTAAGTGTAAAGGACGGGAAAGGCTTACAAAATTCCAGTTGTTCACTCTTCAGGATTCATTCAAACTTGCCCCACCCAGTTGGAGCTTCTCGTTCAATTACCGTGCTTGGATCTCACTAGGCTATACACCAAGATTAAAGGCGGGTCGACTTCTTTCGTTTCGTTGCTCTCTACTCGATCTCATCAGCTTGTGATAAAATGAAAAAAGCTATGGCTTTTGTAGCATTGGAAAAGGCAAGATTCCTATCTCCACAGGTCTCTCTTTTATTACTTTCTTTCTTTCATAACTTGCTTGGCATTCTTTCCTAAAAGAAGGTATTCCCCCGCTAAGGACTTATGACCTATCAATGTTATTGAACGTAGCAGGAGAACGTCAAATATAGGCCAAAGGGCTGTTAGGTTCTTTCATATCATAAGCCTTGTCTTATCCGCACAAAGCATCCTTGGCTATTAGAATAGGATAGGCATCTCCTCTTAAACCTTCTCTGCATAGCTCTTATGCGAATGTGGCCCCTTCGCCGCCTCCACAGAAAGATTGGTCTGGTCGATTGGTTACTTCCTTTTTGGATTAGTCTTAACTCAAATTCTCTATATAAAACGGTACAAGAGACGGCGCAGCGCTGCCTACGCGCTAATTAGCTTCCGATGTCGAAAATTCTCCGGCCTTCACTTCAAGCTTTGAAGATAAGTCCGCTATTCGGTCAAACTCTGATAGGATCTAGCCCTTACCTTACTCTTTCGGGGTTCACTCTTCTACTTAAGTTCCTAGCTAGGCTGATGCCTTTGCCGAGTCTGAAACTCCGACTCCTAAACGGCCGGAAATACCCATTTTGAGCTCGCTCTGTCGGATGTTCCCGCACTTTACAAATAGTCAGCTTCTTTCTTTCCATACAGAGTATGGCACTTTTCTTGTCTCTTTTGTCTTTCTGTGGCTGGTCTTTCTTTCCCTTTTTCATTCTTCACAAATGCATCGAATGGAGGGCGCTTGACCTGTCTTAGCTTTACAGCTTCGTTCCCCTTATTTTCGACTTGAAATTATACCGATGATTCCCGGGCCACTGAAGCCTATGTTACCTACTTTTGTTTAGATAAGTTAGAGTTAGGACATGCGATTAGATTTTCGTTATTTGATGTTTTTTGAATAAGATTCCCAGACTGAAAACTGTCAAATGTTCTTTTTTGAAGCCGATTTCACCCGCTCTCAGTTCTCCCAGCTAAGAGTAGACGACGAGAATGGCACTTGTGCCCAGAAGTCATTAAAAGACCGTTCGCCAACTACTCTACTATTGATTGATCACTCGTGAACCCCAAAATGGAAAGATTCAGGAAAAGCCGATTTTCGGCATCAGACTATTCAGTGACAGCTTCTGATGAAGCGAAACGTATAGGATACTTTTCTCTCATATTCATACCGGACCCGAGCAACTATGACCCGGAGGAGTCAGTGGCAGGTGAAGGAGATTTTCAAGGTCATGAAGAAATGGAAGAAAGGATGAGTGGAGAACTACTTTTAATATATATAGCAGTACTTTGGCACATACATTAGGAAGCCTGACAGAAGAGTATTCGACCTAGTTCCATAACTTTCCTCTGAAGAGCAATCGATGACTAGTGCAAGCTGAGATTTTGTTTCCACATGGTAGGGCGGGGAAGGTTTATTGGGGTCTAGTAACCGAAAGCAGAATGATAATGACTTTCATCATGAGCTTAGGGAGGCAGGAATTCACTCCAAGGCGATTTGTCTTCGTTCCGCAACACGAACAGCTTTCGGCACTTGATCAAATAGCTCCGGGAGGTGTACTTTGTCAATCCTCCCTAAAGGAGAGAACTCCTATTCCTCGGTCCCATCGGAATATCCCTATTGGTAAGTAGAGTAGATTCTAAGCCATGCGAATATAGTTTTGATAAAAGAAAAAGAATTGGGCGGTTCCGCGGTCATGTACTCCCGACGGTATACACATTCTCAGATGTTATGGCCAAATCCTGAACCAGATGAACTCTCCTACGAAAACACATATTTATTCGCCCCAAACCATTAAAAGCATTCCCCGGAAGCGCCGAGTGGCCATAGAACAGCTTTCCTTGTCCCTGTGAATGAGTTACATGAGCATCTCTTCCGGGCTGAAGTGGTTGACAATATCAGGCTAAGTCTCCGACTAGGTTCAACCTATATGATATAGAAGATCCTAAAATCTGTATGTTTCTAGAGATCCGAAAAAAGCGCTAGGAAATATTCTACTAAATGCACACGCAGGTCCTAGTCCTAGATCAGATTATGCCGGCTGCTCTTCAGTGGATGTTACTAATTATCCCTCAACAGGAACTAATCGATCAACAGCGGATGCAAACTCAAAGATTTAAGACATGAAGGGGAATAAGCAGCGCTCTTGGCTGCCATAGTTGTTGTACGAGGTTGAAGAGGACACATCAAATAGGCTCTGGGACTGATGACGTTCCGGCACGAGGTGGGATTATTGAGCCTTCCTTGTTGGAAGCTCTCTCTGTCGCAATAAAGGCAGCTACTGCTAGGCTCTTAGATGGGCTTGTTCACGAATCTCCTGCGTCGAGAAGAAGCTGTTTTCGCACCTGAATGAGAATACGCTGCTTGGATCTTTGCACGACTAGGCTCTTGGCCTTCCGCCTGTACTTTTGATTCGCCGCGTCGACTCTATGCCTTCCCGGCTTGCTTTCTTGGACCCAAAGACTTTTTACCTCCTTCGATGATTACTGCTTTAATGAAGACCCTCTCTTCGGGAAGCGACGAACTCTTCACTCACCCGAAGGCGAGCGAGTGAGTAGGAATTCGTAATAGAATAAGCTGTTAGGAAGAGAATCCCACGAATACGTTATTTTGAGGACGCATGCGGACAGGACGATTTCTTGCAGAAAGAGAAAGGGGATAGCGGATTGAGTAGATGCGGACGATGATTTGGCTTTTGGCACCGAAGCGAAGTAACTAGAACTCCAAGCGAAGTAAGACACGACACCGATGGTTCTGAAAGAAAGCAAAAGGTATCTGCAGCGCCCAAAAAAGGAAGGGTGAAATTGTGATGGTGAATCTTCAGAGCTTAAGAGTGGTTGTGTGGGTTGAAGCGGATAGAATATTATCAAAGGGTTATTTGTGCCACGGCAAGACTCGGTGTTCGACCGGATAGCATTGTTGCATCTTTCATGCATTTTTATCAGGTGGAAAATGTGCATGGCATGGCATAAATCGAATTTGAGCACAGCGAAGTGGAAACCCTTATAAGCTTAATGCCAACGGAGAAAAGTTGTTCGGTTCCACAGAGGTTTGGGATGCTCAGGATGGCAATCGTGGTGAATGCTACAGTCGCCTGCAGGCTTGAGATTGAAAGGGGGATTCCTTTTCGGCTGGAAATGGTTTCACTTGACGATCTCCTTATACCATCAATCCAAGCTGGCGGTTCATTATATGATGTTGATACTGTTCATCGAATACCGGTCAATTTTCTGCAGCGAGAAGAAAATGAAGATTGTGGAATCTGAAGGCACTGGTTCTCCGAATCATGGTTCATTGTTGAAAGTTGGACGGCTTATTGACACATATTTTGCGGAAATTGCTCCTGAGCCTTACCTGAGCTTACAAAAGTTCATTGCTATGATTGAAATACTGCCTTATTATGCTCGTGTCATCGATGATGGGCTTTACAGGGCGGGCGGTTGGTATATATTTGAAGGTTCATTCATTGCTAACTGAACAAGAATGAATGCAAGAAGCTCGGCAGGTTCATAGACTGCCAAAAGCTCTCTCAAGAAGCATGCAACCACGCTGCACAAAATGAGCGACTCCCAGTACAGATGACAGTGCAAGTTCTGTATTTCGAGCAGCTCCGATTGAAGAATGCAGGAAGCTCACATGGATTCCTCTCGTAGAGAATAAGCAGTGGTATACCAAGTGCAGCCATGTCCCCTCGAGATAATTATGTGCTTCATTAAAGACACAAGAACGGAAGCTGGAGATTTCAAGAATGAGAGTGAGGCTGAGTGAGTTGGAGAAGGAACAGTTGTTTATGAAACAAGGAATGATGGATAAAACAGGAAATGGCAAGACTTTCTTGACCTCAATCTCTAAGGGGATTGTAAAGATTGTAATTTTGAGTGGTCAAGCAGGAGGTTGCGAAGCAAAGGCACTGAACGAAGTGAAGTGGGAAGAAAGAGAGAGACTCTTTACGAAAGAAGTCCGTTTTACTGAGGGTTTCACTCATAAGACCGTCTAACTTTCTGACAAAAGGTTGCTTTACCCGAGGTAGAAAACATCATGAAGAAAGGTTCTGAAAGAAGGAACGGTTCAAGACTTTAGATCATAGTGGGACTCCGATCTCGTCGGCTTCGTTTCGGATCGGATAGAACGAGCCCTTTTGGCTAGGCAATTGTTCTTTGTTAGTCTCGCAATGAATAGAATTAATCACTTAGTTTGTTCTGAAAGTGATTGAATGATCCGCAAAGAAACTTATTATTAAGAGAATCCAATTGAGATAGTTGCAGGAAGCTTCACCAAGTTGCATGGTATAGATTGGAATGCCGAATCGGAAAAAACCATTGTTTCGGGGTTTCGGGATGAGCGGACGGAAATGAATACCCTTTTAACCGCTTCCTCATGTATGAGGTACAAACACCCACGGTCAAAGCGCATCCCTGCAGCAGCAGAGGCGCCAAAGGCGAAGCAACTCGACCATTAGGGAGAAGAGCGAAGCGGGAGGCAGCACGACAGTCTAACTCCTTGAATATGGCATTCAGTAAGGGGAAGAGCGAAAGGATATACCATCTCCATCTGACAAACCAGATGATCCCCGTGACTATATAGTGAGGAGCCCGACACCAACAGCAAACGATACAAGAAGCGTGAGGCTCTCGGTAAAGAAAACGGTTCACCAAGACCTGATTCAGCTGAGGAGGTGGAATAGGTCTGTATCTCTACATCCAGAACGTAAGGTCAAGATTGGTTCCAAGTTGGATCCCGTTATGCGTGAAGCATTAATCCAATTTATGAAAAAGAAGCAAGAGGTCTTCGCTTGGTCCTATGCCGACATGCCGGTCCCCTGAGCTGAACATAAGCTAAGTATTTCACCGACACACAGTCCTGTACGTCAGAAACGACGAGCATATGATAACGAGAAGTAAAAGCAATGCAGGCAGAGGTCGACTGATGGATATTGATTTTATACGATAAGTTGACTATCCTATTTGGCTATCTAACGTTGTCATGGTAAAGAAGGCTAACGGCAAATGGCGTATGTCGATTACACTGATCTTAACAAGGCATGCCCTAAAGTAAAGATAGTTACCCACTACCTCATATCGATCAGGGACTCTACTGCTGGCCCCAAGCTACTTAGCTTCATGGGTGCTTACTCTGGGTATAATCAACCCAAGATGCATATCGATGATCAGGAGCATACCTCCTTTACCACCGATAAAGGGATTTGTCCCCGTCGGCGCCCCTCTCCTTTATAGTCGAGTTGCCCCTTTCCCTCACTATATAGTCAAGCAAGTTGCTTTCTTGCAGAACCTTTGGTTTGAAAAATGCCGGTGCTACCTATCAGCGCTTAGTCAACACAATGTTTGCTGACCATATTGGCAACATCATGGAAGTATATGTCGAATGCTGGTCAAAAGCCTCACGGTGGAGGACCACATTCGTAACCTTGGCATCATATTCCAAGTCATTTTGTTTCATGGCATGCGATCCTGAGAAATGCCTATTTGCGCGGATAATTTGTAGGTTATGTTGTCAGGCATCCTTTCCAAGCCTGAAAAGAAGCCATCATCGACATGAAATCTCCTACAACAAGGAATGAGGTACAATGCCTCACAGGCAGGATAGTCTCGTTGGCTCGCTTTATCTCTCGCCTCACAGATAAGTGTGCTCCTCTCCCTAACGGTCGAGTTGCTTCGCTCCTCCCCCTAGCTATAAGAGGAAAGTTAGCAAACCGGATTCCACTAATAAAAGACTTCTCGGAATCGAACAATTGACAAAACCCCGTGTTTTTCGTTGCAAACCCGATTCCTTAAGTAAGCTCGTTGTCAAATCGAGTAGTTTTACGTTTTCCCGGGCGTCAAGTCGGATTCCTTTAATAAACTACCTCGCGAAACCCTTAAAAATGCGTTGTTTTGCATGTAGGGGGAGAAGGAAAAAGTAACGAATGAACACTAGTTTACTAGCGGAAACCCCTTCGCGTTGTTTTGCATATAGGTGTGGAAGGATTTATTCGGTTCTGAGGACTGGTTTATTAGCGAAATCGCCTTTGCTAGGGTTTCCCGGTAGGGGGGGAAGGATTTATCCGATTCTGAGAACGACTTTACTAGTGAAAAGGCGTTTACAAGGTTTTGCATATAGGTGTGGATGAAATTCGCATCAAATTTTTAGTGGAAAACCACTTGACGACGAGGGTTTCGTCAATTTAATGAATACGTAGTTTATGGCTTCCGGGGTTTCACATGTCAAGAAAATCGTGCGGGGGAGAAGCAGGAGGCAGCTTTTTTTTGAGGATAGAAGCACAGATTGGTAAATAAGCACAGAAGCTGCTAAAAGCACAGAAATCGGTAAAGGAATGGAAGCACATCTTGCACCTTCTATGATCCATTCAACCAGCCTTCAAGATGAGAGAGAGGCGGAGATATCGCACGGATTAGGTCTTATAATCGAGACTGATTTTACAGGCCTTAGTCCCTACTTTAACACACCCTGAGGCTTAAGAAAAGATGGCCATCTAAGTGACATCCTAGCGGCAAGAGGAGCTATATTCAAGGAAGTTATGTACTGGAATCAGAGATTGGATGGACATCCGGAACAGAGAGGAAAAGAGGTTGCGAAGCAAACAAGGTTCTGAAAGAAAGCAAGTAAACTACGCTATATTTTGATATTGCAACTGCGCGGCACATCTAACCGCAAATCGAAAACAGTGCCTGGATTTCAATTGGATACCCTTATTCTCTGTTCCAGGTACAAGTCAAGTTTATCCCTTTCTTAAGTTCTTAAAGTGGGTTAAATGCTCTTATTTTGCATTCGTCCCCTACTCCGATTGAGTTACCGTGGTTGTACCGTGTTGAAATACCGTTCATGTCCGTGGACCATTCACTGAAAGGATAGTCATTAATAGTCACTTCAAGTCTGTTTATATCACTATCTTATTCATCTATGATTGACATAGGGATTTATTGAATCATTGTCATTGGGCATTTAATGATAATATTCTCAAGTACAATTTATCCTCCCTAAAACTTTCTGCCTTTGCTTCGCAACCTTGCTAACAAGAAATGATCTATTTCGACATGTACGGAAGTTCGTGAACCCGCAGCATCAAATCAAGTGGAAATGAGTCAACTAAATGACTATCTGAAAGGAGGGACTGAAAGGAGAGGGGTTTACGCTACTTACTACTAGTGACGCATTGTTGATTTCGTTAACGCTACAACCGAATGCTTTATAGAAGTAATGGCAGGTGAATTAGTAGAATTTGAAGAAGGTACGATAGGCATTGAATTGCCTACAAAAGGAAGTTGCTGTCGGTATGACAAGACCGCCGTGACACTCATCTATTCAACCCTTCTCGAATGTGATCCCAACTGCTCGTAGCCATAGATAGTCAAAGCTGAGGGGAAAGCTGCAGTCGTTCCTTACGGATGAGACAGCCCCACTCTCTTGATTGCTGTCTGGCTTTGCTTTGTTGGTTGCTTTCTTCTTTCAAAATTATCTGGGCGAAAAGAATGTTCTCTTCTTCCACACTCCTCCAGCTGGTAGGCATCTGAAGCTTTCCACTTCATCTCACTCTCCGTTGTTTGCTATTCAAGAAGAGTTCACTTTCCGAGGGCTTCTCTCTTTGTTTCCTAAGTCGACCCAGAGCGATAGATAGGCAGAGGATCGTGGTTGTATGCTTTCGATTTTATTTCGATTTTATTTTTCGCTGTGAAGAGAGCCTTAGGAGTAAGTTGAGTTTGGTCTCCCGCTGCGATTGGCCGATAGTGATGAGAAGACTGCTAAGTCAAGAGCAGGCTTCAAGGTCCCGAAGTTGCTAAAGTCACGAGGTTGTGATGCAGGTTTTTACTCTGTTGATAAGGTACTTAGGGGAATTCGATAGAATGAGGGAGAGGAATTCAAGGATAGCCACCCGGGAAGGAAGGCTGTGAGGCGCATTCTAGTGTGAATAAAGATGGAGCTGCTGCGGCTGGCTCTTATTGAGGTCACTCTATGTAGATGTGCCCAATCAATTCTTCTTATATATTTGATTGATAGCTTTTTAGTGAAAGGTAGCCAAGGAGTTAAATATAGGGCTTTGAGGTTCAGGATCGTAAAGTGGGCTGGTGCCTTAGTGAAAGTTAGTGTATTTAAGTCAGTTTTAGTGCCCGGTAGTTCGGAAAGGTGGAGAGGATAAAGATAGTTCAAGGTAGGGCGGATCAAAAGTCTTTAAGAAAGAACATAATTTGCACATTTAGTGGAAGTAGCTCCTTCATTAGGATGATGGAGTTGCGGCATGCTATTATGGTTTTGTAATCTAAGGCCTAAAAGAAGTCTGCGATCGAGACCTGAGAGGATGCTAGTCAAAAAGTCCTGCCTCAAGTAATAAGGAGCTCGACTATAATAGGGGTCGCCGATCTCGGTGACTCTCTTTGTGTTAAATCTTGCTTGTTCTATGCGCATTTTATAGAAGAAGGAAGGAATAAAAAAAAGGGATTTAAGAGGGGCCTAGCAAAAGGAAGAGGTCTGAGAGGGTTCTTGCCGGCCGCCATCCTTAGTAGAATGAGCGAGTCTCCAGGGCCCCTTAGGGAGAAGACGAGCAAGAAGTGACTAACTTAGCTGGTATGGGAGAATGGCTTTCATAGAAGAGATGACTTGACCAAGGCCGCGTAAGATGAAAGGCTCAAGGCTTGACCTTAGAGAGAGGGAAAGTATTTGCTTCTATCTTCTCATGCTGCTCGACCGGGAGTTTGGAGCTTTCCTGCTTGTGAGTGAGGTTAGAGCGCTAACTAGACCAATTGGATTCGACTTTTACTTAAAGGACTCTCTTCCGATTCTGTGCTCTATGAGTGATCAACCGTGTCCCTTTGAGTAGTTAAAGCATCAAAAAAAGCAGTGGGCCCAACAGCTAGTCCCTTCTTCCGCTCGACTTATCCTATTAGAACTTCACCTTACGTCGTAGCATCAGTGGGTGGAGTCTCTTAAGTGGAGCTCCTGGCTTAGAATGGAGCCTTAGGCTCCTCCTTCCGGGTTACGTTCTGAGAATGAGTGAGTTTAAGAATTCTACTAAGGGAGGCTCTCAATAGGTTGGAGGTCAAGGGGATGGAATGCTCGATCTCAGGGAAAGGGTTAGAGGCTCATTCTCTACTCTTGGTTGTACCGTTAACTACTTTCAAGTAGTTGTACAACCAATTCTTACTATTAGTGAGAGAAGATAGTGGGACTCAAAGTCAATCCGTTATGGTTTAAGAATGCTTTCTATCACTAATATGTCAATCCCTATGCCAATCATAGATGAATAAGATAGTTGGTTAGTTAACGCTACAACCAGTGGAATGCTTTCTATATAGTGAAGTGAAGAACTTGCTTACGACGATCATCCTGTCAATATAAGTCACATGGGGAGTGAATAAAAGATTTATTATTCTTCTTTACTTTACTAGTCTCAATTGAGATTGTTGTTATGTTGTTCTACCGAGGAGAAATTGTACTTACTAATCTTACGCTATGTCAATGAATGACCTCACTGAAAGAAAGTGAATGGCATGAACGGAATATCATTTAACGCTACAACCAAGTGTAGAGAATGATAACCGAAGTAAAAGAGGCTTACCGAATGCAAAATAAGCGCATTTAACCCACTTTAAGCACTCCTGAGGTAGGGCCTTCTTCATATGGATAGACTTCTTGATACCAAGACCCCTTCTTTTCTTTCAGAACCTTTATCCGGACTGCCTCTTGAGGTTGAGGGGGCTGAGCAAAGCGAAGTGGGGTTATGCCCATCAAATTCGTTCTCTTTCTTACCTTCACATCCATAGGAACTGATCTTCGTACATTCATAGGGGTAGCCTTTATCTCACATGTCGGTTCACCCGGTGGAAACGACTCTCATCATCAAATGGCGTATAGAACAGACGATTTTACTTGAACGCCTCTCGCTCGAATGCTTTGAGTTTGGGCTTTGCCAGAACTCTTTCACCTCTTGGTCCCTCTGACCCCTACGGTCGAAAAGAAGCCATGATAGAATTATCTCTTCGGCTCATCCCGCGGTGTGGCATGAAGCTAATCTGCCGCTAAAAAACTGGTTTTCTTCTAGCCTTTTCTGGCTAATCCATGATAGATAGCGGCTAGTCTATTTTCTTAGTCCTTTGCAACTAAGCTCTGAAACCCTTTGAGTTTGCTGATGGCTTGCTTCTCCCGACTATCATCAAGCTATGATGTTTCCCACCACACCGGTAAGGCATAGGCAATGACGATTGTGGCCATCTCCACCCGGATCTCTACTCTCATACAGCTATGAAGGTCGAAGCCGATAAGACGATGTGGAATTTGCCTGTAGCTGCCCGTCTCTTTCTTTGATTATAGAATCAGATCCGTTTCGAACTGAACTAATACTGAGAGTTCGCCTTGGCTTTCTTTTTTCAATTGAGCTCAAGGGCAAAGTCCTCCTTCCGGGCATACGACGCCTTAGGTCAATCAGACACACAGCTTTCCGATCTAGAATAGAACTGGCCAATTAGGATCTCTTTTCCCTAAACTTTCTTGCTTTTTTCGTACAAAATTGATTCAACCCTCCTCAACGTGGTAAGAACGTTAAGCCGTCAATGCCAGCACAAAAGACAAATATTCCGAATATCGTCGGTGACGTTAGCAGCCATATCTTCAGATAAGAAATAGTCATTGCGTGAAGTCTATGCATTAAGAACGAAATACTTAGGTCTTAGGTGTGTTGTACCTGATCGATTAATCCAGCGAGATGTTCTATCCCAGGATACATTTCCAGACATTTCCTGAGGGCTTTTCTCGGATCAGTCTTGAATGCTTTCCTTTTCAACCGGAAAATAGCTGATCAATGAACATCGTCTTCGCCGGCACCTATCACGGTTTTAGAGTATGAAGGGCTTTATGCCGTGCCTTTCCTTTAACCGAAAAACCGGAAAAGAAAGAGGGTTCGCTCTTGGCCTATTAGTTGGCTTAGCCGATATGAGCTTATATAGTCTCGGTCCTATGAATCTGACCGTACTTCCCGAGCCCGAGGGTCGAGCTGCGTTAAGCTCTTCTTATCAGATTCTGTTAACGCCGTCAACGCGAACTGCTGATGCGGCTGCTGACGGTTCTCTCATTTTCCTTTCTTCTAGCGGGATGGCACTGTCTCGCGAAGCTGGAAATAGAGTGGCTAGGTCTTGTGTTCCCGGGCTAGGATTTCGATAACTATTCTGCACCTCCTCCCGTAAGTTCTACCTCCGGAAAGACTTAATCCATTCACTTTTGGCCTTAAGGGAATAGAGGAAATGAAATTACTAACGAGACCAAGTTTTTCGGGGAAGTGACTTTTCGCTTGGACCCGGCCTTTAAAGAATGTCGCCGGATTGGAATGAATTCCACTCTACGAAGCAAGTAAGTATGAAACTAATCTAATACATTCTCGGTTGGAACCAGTTGTTTTGGTTCTTGAATTGGTCTCATCGTTAGCAAGCGGGCACCTACGAAGCTGATAAGCCGTTGAAAGCTTTGGCCGACCCGAGGTCACGCATCTTTCTGCCGAAAACAATTCGTTTTAACTGGGCCAAGTTAACCAGCCCCAGAGCCTATCCATCCCCCTAGCATCAAAGGAGGACATCCTACCGGGCCCATCACCAAGGAAGCTGAAATCCAAGGCATTGGTTTGAGACTACCAATCTAGTGATCCTGATCTTGCTCTTTCTTTCCAGCTCTCAGTTTCTTTTCTTCTGCTTCCGCCTCTGGGCACCAAGCACGATCTATTTATTTATGCATTAGCTCTTTCGGAGCAAAGGAAGAATCCTATCTAACCTAAGATGGTGAGTTAGTCCACCTTCTCCTCACACCACGCTACTAGAGACTAGTCGAGGGGCATGATGAATATAGCTTCTATTACAACCTTTATTTCGCCGCTGGTCTCTTCCATATTCCGTAGTGGTAAAGAAGAGTTAAGGCCTTCCTTCCGTATTAGTGTGTTCCATTTCCAGCGGGCAGGAGAAAAAGCATCAAAGCTCGCTTCTTCAGCACAAAAGAACCCTTTTTATCACCGTATGTTATACCTACCGGGTAATACAGGATCTTATCTTCTTTGGTGCACGGCTCGTCTAGCCGGTCTATTCCAATAGCAGCTATTCAGCCCTCGTTTCATGATCTACCCGCTGTTACGGCCCTCTTTTCTCGCTGCTTCCAGAAGCTATTCTAGCCCCAAGAATTGGATTTCATTGAAGTTCTTTTAAGCACTCACTACTTCTTTCGCCATTAGGTATCGGAGAGGAAAAGGCTATTTTCCTAAACAACGACAGGCTACGGGCATTGATTCTTTCCTATTTTCTACGTTTCCCAAGTGGCACGCTGTTCATATGTTGCATATTTCTGTAGGTTTGCCCCTTTGCCTGCTTCCAAACCAAAGCGTTGGCATTCCAATTCAAGGCCTTTAGTTAGTCTGGTGAGGAGTTCCAGTCCGGATCTATTATATCTGAAGGTGACAGTTCTCGATCCGGGCGAAACGAAACAACAGAGTAGCGGTCGGCTCGTGGGCTTTCCCTTGGTTTCGGTGATAGTTCCATGTTAATCAATCAATAAAGCAGAGGAACTACACGAAGGAGGTGAGAAAGTCGTTTCTATCTCTCCGGCATCAAAGGCTATGAAGAAGGAACCGTTGTCAACTTATGGGGTCTCATAGCGCACAAGGCTTTTATGCGTCGGAATTGGGGGCGAAGAGAGGAATAATACCCAAGAAAGGCTGCCCTGTTAACGATGTAACCAAGTCTGAATGGTGAACAACGACAAGCTCGCCTTTGGCGCGGATAGGAGGACTCCTTCACTTCTTTCCAGTCTTTGAAAGAGATTAAGCGCAACGGGCGCATAGCCACAAGAATTGACGACTAAGAATACAGGAAGAGAGCTAACAACTTCGGAGCTAACTCCTTCGAATGTCAAACCAGCCTAATAGGGAAAGGTTTAGATTCCGTAAATGAATAAGATAGTTAACGACCTTTAGAATGAGGTTATACCAAGAGATGTCTTACGCGGGTGTCATTGTTAACTTCTGTTGTAAGACCAATGATGATGCATAAAACCATTGTAACAAGCCTTCGTGGATGAATATCAAGGTTATGTTTGGCGTATCGATCCGAAGGGTCAATACCCTAAAATCTCTGTGGGAACTGAACATAACAAAGCCGGTCACCTCCACGATCCATCATGAAGCACATACCCTCCCTCATTGCCTGAGAGTTGTAGATATAATGATCACAGTCAAGGTTGAGAATGAATGGTCCGTTGGACATTATAGCAGAGGCTCGAACAAGAGCATTCATGGCCCCTGCCTTCTTGTTGTGATCATAGCCTGGCCGAGACACATAAACGGAAGGCGGATATCAATATCAGTGAGGTCGATGAGTCTAGCTTCTACTATAGTTCCATCAACTCCATGCAATGGTTCGTCACTAGGGGGTTTTAACATCACCTAACAATGTTATGTAAACAAATAATCAGCCTCACCTCTTCCTGGTTTTTTCTTAATATATTAGTGAGATTGTTTCTGCCAATTGAAACAAATAATATAGTTTAATGGACTAGATGAGTACCTGTATAATACCGGCATGGTCACTCCTAGAATGCTCAGCGGAAGAGGTCAACCAAGTCCCTGGCCAGTGGCTTCCATCAGCCATCCAAGTTGCTTTAGGAATCTTCACACTCTCCACAGGTTCATCCTCTCTGTTCTGTCTCTGAAGCTTCATGGCCTTGATCTCCTCCCTGGCATGATAAGCATCTGATCGGCGACGACTCAGGCAGTCCATTAATCCGTACCTTAAACTCATCATATTCACCTTTCACCCTTCTACGATCTTTAACAAAGTCAGATTTCACTTTGTTCTTGTATGGATCCCTCTTCAAGCTGAAGTATGATTCAGGATTCCTGGGCTCAATAGCATGTTTACGGCAGAAGGGAAGCCATATATTAGCAAAACTCGCTGCTTCAGCCATGGCCTCAAAGGTAAATAGACTACTCCATCGTCAGAAACATAGCAAGCAAGCTTTTCAACAGGGTAATCAGTAGCTAGAATAGATAAGATAGTCTTGGCTGTGACAAGTGGTGGTTCTTTATCCGGATCTGCAGCGGACACAAAGATATCTATGCCTGGAAGATCCGATTTCCCAGTGGGGTTGGTAATAGTAGGTCTTTCTTCTTTCTCCTTCAAGACATTAAGATCAGTAGAACGATTGATTGGGCACAACTTGGGCAGTTGATCGAGCAGCCATGAAAAAGCTCAATTTGTAAGGTGTTTAATTGACAACTTCGAGGTCACGGGTTCAAACCTCACGACATATGTAGGGTGTGAGTTACAAACCAGATCTCACAAACAATTGACATTCCCCAAAGCCACATTGCATCAGTATTTGGGTGGCTGATCCTCCATGCGCCCAAGGACATACGGACAAATATGAGAAGCCTGTGAACGCAAACAGAGTGCAAAGTTTATTATGAGAATGAAAAAGAATAAAGTCAATCAATGCCACCAGGCAGATGAAGTAAAACAGAATGTGAAAGAATACATGAGGAAGTCTATGTAAACTTAGCAAAACTACCTGAAAGAGTTTGAAAGGTTTATTCAAAATGACACTATGGCTGGCAAATCGTTCAAGGGCACCCGATCAAATCTATCATCCAGCTCTGACATTCCCGATGCACTCGGCAAGCCTCCAATTCCCACAGTCACATTCGGCCGCCTCCTCCGGTCGCTACATCAGCTACTCCAGAGATGATCTCGATAGCGAAATTGGGAGTGGTGACTTTATGAACTACACGGCCTCCGACACCAGCCAATGGATCCATCCATTTCGCAGAAGGTTGAAGAGCAGTATGTGTCCAATTCGCTCTTCACTGGGGGATTCAACAGTCTTACCCGAGCTCATCTTATGGACAAGGTGATTGAATCCGAAGCCAACCATCCTCAGATGGCGTCAAAGGGTCATCATGTGCCATTCCTGGGTGTGATGCAAAGGTGATGAGCGATCAACGCGGGGAGGACATTCTACCTTGTGGGTGTGATAAGGAGTAGGTGAGGACTCACTGACCTGAGCGATTTCGATTCAATCTTTGTCGAGATTGTTATACTGATGCTGTCAAAACAGGGGGTGGTAGCATGTCCTTTAGCAACGCTAGCCACCTTCCTTATCCAACAAGCAGGAACCATACAAGTCCAACAAGCAGGAACCATACAAGAAGACTGATTTGGATGAAATGGCTATGGAGAGTGCATTGCCTCCGCTTCCCCTGCCTCTGCCTAATGGGATGTCTAAAATGGAGAGGAGGTTGTCACTCATGAAGTCAACAAAGTAGGTCCTGATGAGGAGTCAAACTGGCGATTTGGATCACGGCTCTTTGAAACCAAGGGAACTTATGGCTATGGGAATGCTATATGGTCCAAGGTTTCGGTTTAGGAAATGGAAAAGACTACGATGTCGTTGAACCAACTGAGCTGATGAACAAACCATGGAGGCCTCTCACCCGGAAACTAAAGATACCTGCAGCTATTCTGAGTACCTATAGGTACATCTCTTGCAGTATTTTGTCCCCGCACCTTAACATGGATTATGGAAATCTCATAACAAGTGAGTCTCCCTATAGCTAGGTATAGCGATATGCTAGTTTCCTATATACACTTACACTTAAAATGATTGAAAGACCACCATCCATTATGTTTTTGTCATTGAGATGCATCTGGGGTAAGAAGATCCATTGACGCATTTGAACAGTCACAGACCATTGGAATATGATGCTAACTGAACAATTATCACCTACGTGTCATCACACTACAATTTGACACAATATGGGACATCTTGATTGTTAACATGCTAATAGATGGCTAGTTATCTATTATGGACGTTGCATCAATCTTTGTGATGCCAATAGTAGTAATCGAAAGTTTATCGAGCCGCGGCGCTCTATTATCGATATCGTCACTCGTTAATGAATAATCGCAGTGACAATTCATTCAGATGCTTACAGATAGTGAATGGCTTCCGGGTCCAGGCATGAACGTAGTCTGAAAGGGGCTAACAATCGATAGGTATTGCGAGATCTTAATAATATGTTTTCCTGCTTCTAAAAGTCGGTCAGAGGGAAGCAAGAGTGCCCATATTCAAGGGGTAAATCGTTAGTTCCAAGCAGGGAATTGGCTGTTCCACACCGCATAGCTGTCAGCTAAAGTGGGAATCAAAAGTTGACTAGTTTAGGAGCCATATTCTCGAGACTTCCCTTCCCGCTTCGCTAAGGAAGCTTTTCCTTCTTCAAGTATTCCCCGAAAGCATGGTACGGATTGTTTGGTACTCTTTCCCCGATCGAACAAGCAAGGGGTGAGCAGCGACTAGCTATGGACTTTTCTCGCTTCCTGTCTCCCCGGTTGTCATGTCACATCGCCGATGACCTATAGCCTTTTCGCGCAGCCCTTTTCTTGCTTGGAAGCAACCTTTACCCCTATATTAGTAAAGCATCAATTAAAGGCTTTCTTGAACATCAAACTAAGAGAAAGAAAAGAAGCTCTTGTCTCCTGAACTCAATCCAGGGGAAGAAAGTGAATCCATACCCGTCTCTGTCTCTAGACTGAGGCTTGAGAGCTCCTTTCATCTGGACAGACATGTGCGAGTATAGGACTTCACTAGATCCAGGGAATTCACTACGCCCAACCTGATTCTATTATTCTTAGCCTTCTCCTAGACATGCCTAGACTCTTTTCAATCCTAGGCCACGCTTTCGCAACAGAAGAAGATCTCACTAACTCTCGACTGAGGTCGGTAACTAACATCAGGAAAGATACGTGCGAGGATTAGTTTTTGTGTGACAAAAGCTAAATAAACATAGCAGTCGTCATCCTGAAATCGACTCATGCTTACTGTGCCCACTACCTTTCCAATAACCCATACGCTTCGCTTTCTCCTGCACCCACGAGGGGATTGATTGATCATAAAACAGATTGGTGAGCTGCTGCTTGATGAACCGCTGCTGCCGCCCTTCAATCGCCGAGAGTTTCGCTAAGAACGTTCAAAACTCACTCTAAAGGGAAGAGTTAGCCGAACTTCCAGTAAGCCATGAAGAGAATTCCTCTTGTCCGTTTTAAGTCGAACCTTACAAAAAGAATATTTGACAGACATAAATGTCATCCAAAAATGCCGGGAAAGCTTGCGCAAAGCGGATTCCAACAACTCGCCTAAATTCTGCTTACCCAAAACCTATTCGAACAGGAGACTAGCCCGGCGCATGCCCACCAGGCTGGTTTTTAAGCTCAGTCGGGGACACCTAATGAAGGTAGCTACGGGCAATAACAATGCACCAACCTTACCATATGGTAAAATCAACCACTAGGAGAATCTAGAGCTAACTGGAGTTCTGTTCCATCCTTTGATAGAGTCACGCACCTATTTGAGTGAAATCGTTTGGGTGAAGCTTGTGAACTGAACACCTATTAAAATTCAGCTTGTCGAAACAGAGAATTGAATGAAGCTTGGAATGAATTAATTAATAAATGAAATTAAGACAATACGACAGAGCAAAATCTAGCATTTAATCTTTCTTGCCAAGCGGCTTCATTCGGGTCCTCCAGTAAGGGGGGTAAAGTAGCGTCTACTAGCACAGGAAGTCGCATCCAACCGCAGGTTGCAGCGCACTTAGTCGTCCCGTAAGAAGCTGCTGCTTGGCTAACCCGCTCGCTGCTGCAGTGCTCAGTGTCGGTCATGTATCCTGCGTGGGCTCAGAGTTCCCCCTCCTTTTTTGGGGGAGGTGCCCTCTGATCCCGCTCGGGGTTTATTCCCTTCGCTCGTAGCCCACTTGAACAATCAGCAGGCAGATTTATCGTAGAATGAAGATCCAGCTTGACTCTAAGGACGAGGCAACTCAAAATGGGTGTTAGCGACTCCGATTTTGATGATCGTATACGATTGACCAGGCCTTCGCCGCAGGCGGGTGCAAACCGTCGGGTATCATGTACGGCTGCCCGCGAGAGCCTTGACAAAATCAAAGTATGTTTGATAAGGCGTTGGTTCGGTCGGTCGAGGTCGCTCTTCGCGAAAAAGAACGTACGGTACGGACATTTAGCGTAGATAAGGAGCGCGGCGATCGGCAGTGAGGTGAGGCGAACGACGAAGAGCTAGTGAGTGGGTAAGACAAGGTGTAGCGCAGTCTGGTCAGCGCATCTGTTTAGGTTCGAATCCTTTCACCTTGGTGTAGCGAATTAATTTTAGTATTTTTCAAAGTTCCCTATGAAAAAAAACCTTTTTATTTTTTTTTTCGGTTTGATGAGTACATGCTTATCCATATTTCTACGTAGAAATTTAAATAATATTGTTTTCACTACCTTTGATTGGGTGCTTCTTAGCATTTTGATGTTCTCTTTGATCTTTATCTATCGATGGCTTTCTTGGAGAAAGATAAAGATGCCTTTTCCACTCATGCGACTATTGAATATGTTTTTTTACGTTTTAACTACTTTCGTGGTCAGTCTACTCTCTAATTCGCTCTGGTTTCACTTCATTTCCGCAGGAACAATAACAACCGCTTTCATGATGAATCCTTCTGGGGCCGGGGGGGATGACCACCCTTCCTCTTCCTTTTTCGAGGGTCTTTCCGGTTCAAATCCTGATCTATCAATAGGCGGTAGTATGTCCACCAGGAGAGGCTAGGCGAGACTTAAAGGCTGTAGCGAACGGAAAGAAAAGCAAAAACCCGAAGGTTAGCCTTACATGAACTAGGGAAACATAGAACTCAACTTCACACTGGTTAGCGGTAGAACCTTCTACTTTACCAAGTCAAAAGTTTAAGCTGGGACACCACGTCGATTAACTTTGCGTTCCGCCATCACATATTCCACTTCCTTCGACAAAGAAGTCGTTATCCTTTCCGGTGGGAACGCCTCTTGTAGGGTCTTCCATGTCTGGATGGTATGGCTTTAGCCACCCCACATTAAAGATAGGGTGGATCTTTAACTTGTGAAGAAGCCTTACTTTTGGCCTCTTCCTTAAGCAGCCCTTTTTTTCGGAGAAGTCATCGAGATCCAATCAACTCAAACCCCCCTTCTCCTGTTGATCTTGCTAAAACTAGTAGGCTGACCAAAGAGAGACAGGAATGTTGTGGAACTTCACCCGGAGTGGTCTCTTATGGTTCGAGCCCTTAGTGAGAAGAAGATGGTTATAGGCTAATTGAACGAGAGTGGTCGTTTTATCCATGATGACCGGGTGGCTCTCTTTGCCCTTTCGATCTCCTAAACTAAAGGAGGATCCAGCTGTGGATGATGTCCCAGCTGGAGAGTTTTTCATATTAATGCCTGCCCTATTGGAGATTCCAACTTAAAAAATTATACATTTATGCATTTTTTTTTAATTCGACAGGTACGGGAATTAGATTCGGGAGTTGCTTTAGCAATTTAAGCTGGCTCCAGGTGTCAGTAATAGAAAAAGATTGGGAAAGACCATGGAGGTTGAAAAACCAGTGCTTTTGGGGAAGCCTCTCATCGAGAAGAAAAAAGAAAAGAGGACAATAGCTGACTAAACCTCTGGGCTCTTTTTCTGTAAAGATCATTCTCTTAAAGGGAAATTTCTGCACTCATTTCAAATCATAGAGGTCGGGCTTCAGTCGAACAACCTTCTCCCTCCCTTCCACCGATGAAACTACTCTTGCAAATTAAAGGTTCACGTCTTCGTAATTAAGACAAGCATTAGAATGAAAAGGTGGGCTTACAGGTGGATATAACTTGTTTGTTAATAGAGAAGACCTGAATGAGATTCGGTCGGGGTGGGCTAAGCTAATCAGCAGTCAGAATGCTTATGGGTAGGGGCAATGGGCAGATAGCAGATCTTGATTAAAAAAAAAATCTTCCTTAGTGGCTTAGGCTTAGTAGACCTACCGTTGTTGAGGAGCTAAAGACCTTTAATGCCATTGCGGAGTTTCCCTGATGTTCTACCAGCTATAAGCCGAAGAGGGTCTCAGTCAGCTAATCGGAAGGCTTATCCGCACATGATAGCGGCATTCTTACCTAACAGGGCGTTCCCTGCGGGGCCTTACACACTTGCAGTCAAACCGTGTCCTAGGAATGGTAAATAAATTCGCATAAAGGCAGAAAGAATAGAATGCCATGTTTAGATAGATAGTTAAGCGTTTAGGGGAGTCTTACCCAGTTGAAACTTCAATGCCTGCAGTCAGGCAGCCTGGATGAACCGCCGTTGATGTAAGTAGCCCTTAAAGGAATAAAGAAGAAAGAGCTGCTAAGCGCGCTATAAGAGGGAGACGGTTGACGATCTTTCCTATACCTCTTGGCCTTTTTCGAGTTCTCTTTCGCTCCTTCACCAATAATTCTATTATATGAGAAAGTTGACCGCTAAAGAGCTTCTTTCGCTTTTCCTGTAACTTAATCTGGTTTATAAAAGTTCTTTGGCGTAGTCTTTTCTTTTTCCTCAACCAGGACTGGCAGCTTACACAACTCTTTCAAAGCGGTAGCAAAGCTTGGAGTGGACTGAACCTTTGTTCGTTCGAGTTGCTTCACTCCTTTCTTTCATTCCTCTCCCTTAGGTCGAGCTTCCTAACCCTCTCGTTAACACTCGAGCGCTTTCACCCTGTAAGCATGTGAATCAATTGATATAGTAGCAAGTAATAAGAGAAAGGTTCTATCTCTTTCAGCATCTTCTTCAACTACGTGCAATAGGGATTGATAGACACTAACAAGATGATAAACAGACTTGCGCACTTGAAAGCCCGTTCACCCTGTAAGCTATTCACTATCTTATAGCATGTTCTTCAATAATCTATGCCATTACTGATAGAAAGAGGCGTTAACTAACCAACTATCTATGAGCGTCACTGAACAGCCGGGGTAACCAACTATGATTGATAGACGCTTCTAAAAGAAATAACAAGATTGACCAAGGACGTAGTACCCCTAATCAATTAGTTACTAGTAGCCCCCCTATAGCCTAATGTAAAATATAGCATTTTACCCACTTGTTGTACTCCAGAGGTACAGGATAACTCGACTGAAAGGAGAGGCATTAAAGTGGCTTTATTTGCCGCGTAAGTCGACTATCCGCATCTCCTTCGTCCTTTGATTGAGCCCTTTCTTCCCCCTCCTTCGGACCTTCTCAAGGCAATCCTAGGCAGTTCTTTGGCATTCCTATTAGGAAGATATGCAAACGGCTAGGCTGGCAACCGCTACTGGACTGGACTCAGAACCTTCCCTTACAGCGAAAAGACCTAAAACAGAACCTTCCTGCGTTTTAACCTCTGACCCTCGTAGTATAGTCGAAAACCTTGCCACTACGTCTGGAGAAGCGGCGGACCGGGAACCAAGGGCAATCGAAGATGGGCTTATAAGGGCCGGCCTTCTTTTTCATTCTGTGACTAGGCAGCTATAACTCCTTCCAGGGATGCGGGGCTACCAGCTGTTTCGCTTTCAAAGCTTCTTCCTTTACGCTCAATGGCTTAATAAAGAGATGAAATAGCGGGATATGACTATAGGGTCAATTTACCTTATGGATTTCATTCGGGGTGACCCACCGCTACTGCTGTCGGGGATGTGGCCTCATACTCCTCTGCGCTATGCTCCTATCCTTTTAGGCAAGCTACTTCGTTCCTCCCTATAGTATGAAGCTTAAGCAGCCATTCTCTTCGAAAGAAAAGCAACAACTGGAGTGGGCAATGCAGGAATCGGTGAAATCGATTGAGAAAGGGGGAGCGGGGCACCCTGTTCTTGAAGCGGAAGCGGCGGTTTCAGATGAAGCAGATGACGCTGAAAGAGAGGGAATGGTCGAGAGGATGGAAGAGCTCGACTATGGGGAGAGGATGTCATTGGTTGTAGTTCGTTGTTCATAGAACAGGATGCAGAAATAATGCCTTTTAAGGCTCCTTAAATCCGGAAGGACTTACGAGGCAATCGAAACTACGGTTACAAAGAATCGGAAACTCCTTACTAAGTTTTATTACGATTATTCATTAAATGGTAAGGTGCCCCTCAATAACTGCGGAACGGAGGAGGTCGTGCTTCTATCTTCCACGCAGGGGATGGCCATGTTCAAGGGGTGCCGCTTCCCCGTAATACAATTCAACTCAAAGAAGTGAGTTAATACCTATAGCCTTTGAAGGTGCCAAGGAAATCCCATACAAAGTCTTAAACGCCAGGTGACCGCGGTTGACTCAACAAGTGATCGAAGCGGTCAACTTCGCTAGGCTAGTCGTTTTCCAGCTGGGTGACCTACAGAAAGGAAAGGTCTTTAGGAAGAGCGGAAATCCTAGGATGAAGGCGAGTCCGCATCTGAGGGCGAGCAGTAGCTGATTAGAATGGCTTGGTTGTAGCGTTCAATCGGAGAACTTTCCTAAGCGGTGAAAAGCAGCTGAATTGCACTTGAAATCGAGTCAGAAGCTGTTGCACACTCGCCTAGTCCCTCTGTTTCGTTTTCTAATCTTCGGCACTACGTTTCAAAAGTGTACTTTACCGTAAGGAGAGTAAGAAAAAGCTTACTTTCTGGGTGGGGTGTTTTATTGAAATAAACGAAATAAACAAGGGCCAATAGGGGATCCTATGGCCTAAACATCTTCTTCTCGTATCGCAGGGTGTTCTCAAACGGCGAAGCCTTAACTTAACTCCCTCCCGCATAGCAATTCAATGGTGAGCGAGCCTAGTGGTTCACTTAACAGAAGCACTAGGTGAGGGACGAAAGAGATAAATTTTTTTTACCCCGGATTTAATATTTAATGTAGTACCTTATTACCTTACTGGGAGAGAAGGAAGGGAAGACACAGACTCACAATAAGAGGGACTTTATAGCTATCCTGCCTCCATAGCAGACAGACTTTATTTGGTAGCTACATGCGGTAAACCATTACCAAAAATAACCGTGTCCCATACCAACTACCAAAGGAAAGAAGAAGACACCCATTTAATAACATTCTTATCTGTCCTATCTTGATCTAACCGCCTGGAAAGACCCATAAAGAAAGAGGGAACTCAAAGATAAACTGCAAACTAAGAGCGGATAACAGCAGCGGACATATCGGTTGAGGTTGCCGCTCTATCTATTCTGTTAGTTCCAAAGCTGTCCTTCCGGATAGGAACAACTAACTATCTAGCTACTAGAAGAGGAATAATAGCATATAGCTAAAATGCCTAAGAGAGCCGGAAAGCTTCTATCCTTATGAAACTAAGAGGCAACAGAGAAAGAGGCCTAACCACAGAAGGAAAGACTTTCGATTCGCTAGCTCGGTAAGAACAATTAGAATACAAGGACGCAAGGACGGGCTAGAGGACTCTCTATCGTCCCCATCGCCCTAACAGCCGATCACGCAATTAGAGCTACGAACAGTTTGATTGTTCTTGGGCAACAGAATCCGTAACACAATCAGGGGTGCCGGGCTTGGCTCAATATCGGGATAGAAGGAGGCCTAGGAAAGACCAGGCTAAGGTAAGAAAGTTAGACCCGACTGACTTCCTCTACAAAAGAAGTAGTAGAATAAGATGCGAGAGAGCCATGCCTTTAGAACAAGAAGGTTTTGATTCTGGGGTCAGCTGGGATCAGGATTTTACACTAAACAAAAGAGAGTGCGAACATTATTAAAGTACCAGACAAGCAAGTACGGAACCCCGGGGAAAAGGACACCCATTAATGGAGGAAATAGCCCTATATTCTATTCTGTTACACAATCAGCTGTGCACAAAGATGTTCCCCTTATTTTTTCTGGACCCACGACTTAAAAGTGTTGCAGATCTCGCGGGCAGTCATTTAGATTGTCCGTCATGTCTGCCTGTTCAGGGACGGTGATTGGGGGAAGTTCTAGTCCAGCCCTTACCTTAAGGCATGGGCATCTAATTATTCCAGAAAAGACTAAATCAATTCATTTTGGGGTTCTGGACCCCTGGCCGGAGGAGAGTTCGTATATCTGGAAGCTTTCTTTTGCTGACTGGGACAAGGTGGGCCGAAAGCTCATGGGGAACCAGGATTCTGATAGTTTAGACCAAAGGTATCGTCTGAAATCGGTAATCTGCTTGGAAAATGCAGGAGGAGGTGGAGGCCCTTTATTGGAGCCTGGCCCTGCAGCGGGTAGAAACCTCGCTGTCAACTGGATGCCCTAGCCCAGCGACAAAAGACTTGCATGCGGAGCTCAAGAAAACAAGAAAAAAAGTGAATTGAAAAGAGACAGGCGCAAAATACGCATCAGTAATGAGGGATGGGACGGCAGTTATTGAACACAGCCCCAAATCAACTTGACTGAGAGAGTCCGTTATAACTTCTCGGTGTAGGGCCATAATTCTTTGGGCTATATTTAGCCCTTTCCGTCCCCGGTCCGGGTAGGTAGTCAGTATTGAGACATGTAATTGCGTTCGTATCGGGCTACATGCTGACGTGAAGATCATTTGTTAGCTACGATAAGCCACTATAGGATCGTAGAAAGTTTGTTCTCAGTAATTCAAGGAGCGAAAGGGCGCAACAACTGAACTATTTGATTAATACTTGACCCTTCAATTGAGTATAAGTCAGCAAGCAGCTTCCCCTCGGTCGGTTGAACCAGCAGCTTCCCCATCACCTCCTCCAGGTCAGGATGGCACCTCTTGCAAGATTCGTATTCTTCCCAGCTCCCAACCTGCCCTTCGCCAGTTGGAAATGGAGTCAAGAGGTCGCCCAAACCCGTGTTTTTTGCTTGAAAAGGACCACTACTAAGGGAGGGTGGAAGGGAGAGGCGTACAGATGAGAAAGTAGGTGTCACGCGTACTAATTTTCTCGGTCTGTCCGCTGAAAGCGAGAGGAATGGGAGTGGCTCTACTGTTAAGAAGATAAACAGAATTAGAGTTACCGCTTTCTTTCATTTCGTAATGTGGGACGACAATAGAGGTTCTCGCTTTCAGAGTTTAGGTACAGGCCCGGATGGAGGTTCATTTGATTCGCGCTTGATTACAAGAAGCTCAAAAGATAAGGCCAAGGAAAGAGGCGAAACTCCACTATAAAGGGGAAGAGTGGCCACTCGACCGACTATCATGAACGAAGTGAGGGAAGGAGTTCGGATTAGATCCCTTAGGAGAGAGACGTACGGTATTAAGAAATAGAATCAGGTCTTTGACGATCCGCTAGCAAATGTATGGACTCATACTTTGATGACTCCCTAGTGGCCAGAGAAGCCTTAGCTTCACCCTTGGACGTATCATCTACTCTCTCTAGCTCTCGACTTGACTAGAACATTTCTTTAGCTCTTTTGCCTTAGGGGCATCAAGAACCGGAATGGATATCACATATGCCCTTCTCTTTGATCCATAGCTAACAACTCACCGTACCAAGCGCGGCAGCCTCACCCCCTCGGGAACGGAATCCTACCCTTTTGATATGTCAGCCAAACAGCCCAGATGGGACGAGACTAGTCCGGTCAACAGATACTAAAAGATACCTCGTATTCAAAAAAAGTAGCCCTTCTTCCAACAGCTCCTATGATGGCACTTGCCCTCCTTCCCGGGATGGCATTCTTTCCTTTTTGGTTCTCACTTAAAGGACGCTTTTTGTCACCGGGCGGATCTATGAACCAAGAACTGCCAATCTTGAAAAGGAATTGCTCCGCTTTTGTGAATGCGCTAGAATAACACTTTAATCTCGTCTTTTGGGGAATTTTATTAGTGACTTCACTGCGATCGGGATGCTGCGCGAGTCAGGATCGCAAATTCCTTATTTTATTCTATTTTGACTGAAACTACAACAAAGGCTTGGGCTTGCTGACCCACGCATCTGAGAAGGAAGATCTAGTAATTGCTGCAAAGGAAGAACTTAGAACAAAAGATGCGAAGGTTCGCTTATCATGTAAAAATCCAAGTGCCAGCTTTCGCGGAGTACGGTTTCCACCAAAAAAAGGATAAAGAGCTTTCATGATAGATTGAATAAGACTAGGAAAAGATGCGCGGAGTCGAGCAGTTAGGTCAGCTCGCAAGGCTCATAACCTGTGAGTGCTGACCCCTTGTTAAGGGAAACCGACCAGACTATCTTCCTTTCTTCATGCGAACGAAGCGTAGCACTATGAAATGAAATAGATCCGTTAACGCAGAAGTAGTGCTATGAGGAGACTCTTTGCTTCTTTCCAGCCCTTGTCTCTTCTTTCGAGACGTTGAGGGGTGAGAATGCCTTGTCTCAAACAGTAGTTCTGATTGATGTGACATCTCTAAATGAAAGAATGCTCAACCTTTTCGATAAAGTACGCTATACGGCAAAAGATTGAGGAATTAATTTCACATCTTTCCATTTCCACATTAGCACTATCGAAAGAAAGCTCCTTGCTTTTCTGATCTCACTGTCAGTAGTGATCATCTAGACATGACATAAAAACTCTATCTATGAAATATTGGGGGCATACATCCAATGCATTTCGATCACGTGAACACTACGAACCCAATGGAGAGGGTATACTCCAGTTGAGACTGACAACATGAATTCAAAACATTTCCCGAGTTGAACCAAGAAAGACAGATAGATGATAATTGATTCATTTCACCGATGGCAATGAGTCAAGTCCTTGTCTGTCCACCTCTTCTGAACGAACCCGAGCGTATCAATGGAATGCCCTGAGTGGAACCATATAGAAAGACTTGCAAAAGAATAGGAAGAAAGCATACCGAGCGAAGAACTATACTGGAAAGCTGAAGCTTGCGAGATTGCCCTTTGCACTGTTTGCAAGCCTTTTACCCTTGGCCTGGACTGACTGAGAGCAGGAAGTTGATTGACAGAACGAAGACAAGCCCTTTGGACCGATTGGCTCGCTTGATTGATTGAAAAGAACCACTGGCTTACCGCTCGGGACTGAGAATTGTGTATATAAAGAAAGAAGGACTTACTTGCTACTATCATCGTATTAGAATAGAAACTGGGTTGCATTGGTAGCGCGGTGACATACTTTTTAGTTTTTAAACTTAATCTCATCCCGTGGCGGAACACGCCACTTAATTTCATGAGCCAAAGAAGTCTATGGCGTAAAACAAGACTTCAGTCCCACTCCCACTCACCATAAAAAAGTGAGAAAAAGTGGGCAGAAAAATGATAAAAAAAACTTAACATGCTTCAAAAATTAAAGTCTTTGTTTTCATATACCAATAAGAACAAACAAATTGAGCCGATCGATACACCCCGTCTAAATTATTTAGACGGGTTAGAAGGGTTCAAACCGGAGCCAGGGGATAGCCATGAGCTCTTGCTTAACAAGGCTTCTCGACTAATCGAGAATTACTTTGAATTACATAACGTATCCAAGGTTCCTCCGTCACACACCAGTTTGGACATAGCTCGCCACCTGGCGAGCTTAAATACGGCCACTCCAGCCGGCCAGGG